TGGGTCATATGGAATTTCCCCGTTCTCTTCCCCGAGCGAGATATCCCTCTCTTCGCCCCAGAAAGATTGATTGAATCATCACAAATTTGGAGCGTGAAGTACAACTAGATCAATTTTTTAGGAGGATTCAGATTAATATTATCAATTAGAAAAATTTATGGTTGACTTGGTTGGACCAAAAAAATGAAGTATCCAGGCTCCGTTTAAAAAAATCCCAATTGATAATATATCGATGCTTACTGCTTGTATCATAAATTATTCCTATTTTTTTTTGAAATTCTAAATAAAATAGATATATAGGAATGATCTCAATCTTAATCACTGGAATAGAATAAAAGAATATGATGAATACGTCGAATATCAAATTGGATTTGGCGAAAGACATTAAATAAAAAAGGAAATTTTAGCAAAAAACGTGGTATTGGAAGCATTTGTCCTATATGTGCAAATAGAAATCGGGCAAATCTTTACCCGGAGTAGAGCATAAACCTAAAAGAATCAAAGAGACCCATTCAAGAACAAGAAAATGACATCGTGATTTGGATCTCGATGAAACAATACATCAATGAGAAGTTAGTTTGATAAGTTTAGTGAGTATTTTATTCTATTTTTTTTTCTTATTTTATTTATTTTTTTATTTAAATTAATTAATTTAAATTAATTAAATAATTTTGTATTTTATTAATTTATTTCTTAATAGAATTTATTTCTTAATATAGTAATTTATTTATTAATATAGATTAATATAGGGAAAATAGGGAAACAGACAAAAAAACTTACATTTCTTGACAAATCGAAGAAGAAGAAAAAGTCCCTTCATTAGATCATTAAAAGTTAGAAAGAACTGCTATGAAAAAAGAAAAAGGGATGAAATCTACACATTGATTTTTTTTTTCACAATTTTTGAGCCGTATGCATCAAAAGGTGCATGTACGGTTCCTAAGGGATACAATTTTATCCTAATCAACTGCCTTTATCGACTAAGATTCCTTTTTTTATGTCAAGAGGTTGATTACGAGGTCACGAGTAGAATTACAGGTCTTATGGTATATCTCAGTATAGAGGATAGGACCAAAGATTTGTATTTGTTTATCCATTCTCCTGGCGGACTCATACTACCTGGAATGGCTATTTATGATCTAATGCACGTTTTGGGACCAGAGGTAAATACAGTAGGTATGGGATTAGTCGCTTCAATGGGATCTATTATCCTAACCGGAGGAACATTTACCAAACGTTTCGCATACCCTCACGCTTGGCGCCAATGAGTTTTTTATTTGAGAGAACAAAGAAGACTATGCCTTCGCCATATGAAATATCAATACTAAGTAATAATAGCATGGCACTTTGAATTCGATATGAGAACTTTTTTTTTTATTAAAAAAAAAATTCGATTATGTATCGAAAGAGTAGTATGAGATAACGGGTATTTCCTATTAAATTTATCAAGAGTCCATTTCAGCGTCACAAACTTTTTTTTCATACTCTTTCAAACAGAAATATTGTATTGTTCAGATTAAGAGCCTTTTAGTATGAAAGTATGAAAAGAAAACAAAATGATTTTTTCCTTATTTTAATGATTTTTTCCTTATTTTTCGGATCAAAAAGAAACTTTGGGATTGCTGAATTACAGACGAAATGAATTTATAAAGCAACGGAGCCATCATAGTATTTTTGAACTCCTCCGAAAACGAAAAGAAGGGTGGTAATTGGATCATTTACTGATCTGGATCTGATTGATCCTATTTTTTCTCTTTTCTTTCTTCGATGGAAGATCAAAGTCAATTCCATTGTAGAGCCGTATGCAACGCGCAAAAGATGCACGTACGGTTGTTCAATCTATCTTTTTTTATTGTTATTCTCTATCTTTTATATTCACTTCATCATGCGGGATAGAAGAACCTTTTTTATGTTATATCATCAGGGTAATGATGCATCAACCTGCTTCTTCTTATTGGCATGGAGCATTCGTGGATTCCGACATGGAATCGGACACACTAGACGACCTGCGCAACATGGTTACATGGATTTATGTAGAAAGAACGGGCAATCCCTTCGAGGTTGTAAAAAAAGACTTGGAAAGGGATGAGTTTATGTCAGCAACACAAGCCCTAGATCATGGAATTGTTGATTTTATCGCAGAATAATTAAATCCGCAATTTGAGATTTGTTCTTTTTACTGGGTTTAATATTCTATTAACTAGAAATAATGCATAATTATCTGGTTAGGATTGATCTAAACCAGTCCATTATGGGAAGATTCAGCATGCCAACTATTAAACAACTTATTAGAAACGCAAGACAGCCAATCAAAAATGTGATGAAATCCCACGCTCTTGGGAGATGTCCTCAACGCCGAGGAAGATGTACTAGGGTGTATGTGCGACTCGTTCAGATTATAAGCTGGAACAAGAAAATAAAGAATTTTTCCAGTATCAATGATCAGTACCAGTGAATAGGATAAAATGAAAGAACTACAGTCACTATCTAAAAAGATCTATCCATATCCATCTAGTGTGTATGAAATTTATGGTTTCTATTCGCATAAATCCAATCAGCTCGATTTAAGATGAGAAAGAAGCAATTTTCCATTGGTAGCAAATGTTATCCATTAAGCGGGAGAAATCTTATTTTAAAAACAAAAATATTATGCTCCCATTCTTGCAAAACGGACTAACAAGGTCAGCGATCTAGCTAACCTTCAAAATACCGTTACTGGATAGGCGGATCTCATTGTGAAAGACCTATTACTGGATGATTCATGGGTAGAGCCAAAAAGTTTGAACTGTACAAGTTCCCAATAAAATTGACTAAATGAAGTAGAAGGAAAGGGCTCCGGTGTATAGAGAGGGCCTCACCGTTTAAGAAGTAACCATAGAAACGAAGGAAACCACTATTTCTTTATTCATCTAAATTTTATTCTATTTTTTAATTACCTAGTATAAATACAATTTCTTATTGCGTTTCGAGATGAAATGCCTAGAAAAAAGAAAAAATCGTGGTTGGGAAGGTTATAGTAGCAAAAGCCATTGGAATTTATATTTTATACATTGGAAAAATCCGTTTCGTTATTAATATACTAGGAAGGGAGAAAAGAATAACTCAAAGAAAGAAACTCAATTCGTTATTCATCAAAGTTTCATTTATTCAATGACCAGAGTAAAACGAGGATATAGAGCTCGGAGACGTAGAACAAAAACTCGTTTATTTACATCAAGCTCTCGAGGGGCTCGGCTTACTCAAGCTATTGCTCAACAGAAACTAAGATCTTTTGTTTCGGCTCATCTAGATAGAGATAGGCAAAAGAGGGATTTTCGTCGTTTGTGGATCACTCGGATAAACGCAGTAATTCGCGAAAAATGGGTATACTTTAACTATAGTCAATTTATACACAATCTGTACAAGAACCAGTTTCTTCTTAATCGTAAAATACTTGCACAAATAACTATATTAAATAGGAATTGTCTTTATATGATTTCCAATGAGATCATAAAAAAAGGGGAGTCCCCCGAAATGATTAAAACAAAGTTCCCCGGAGAATGAACTCCGGGAAGATAGAGTCGAGTAGAAATTAGATAGTCAAAATGAGGTGAACTCTGTCAATAAAAACAGATTTCATTTCTTCTTTCTCGATTTTTTCTTACGACAATCCGGATTCTCCACTTTTCGAATAAAACACTAATCTGTGTTTGAGTTCGGATTGGAATTTTGATTCAATTGAATAAAGAGTAAACCTATTTTTTTTTGGTTCTATAACCTGCAGTTCTAGCGGTCGAATTGGCCCTTTCAAATTGCTTCTCATTATTAAAATTATTAAAAAAGGGTAACGAAGATAAAATACGAGCTTGTTTTATAGCAATCGTAATTAATCGTTGTTGTTTCAAGGTTAATCTAGTCACTCGCCTAGATAATATTTTTCCTTGTTCACTAATAAATCGACTAATTAAACTTAGGTTTCTATAATCAATTCGATCCCTCGATTGGATCGGGGGCAAACGCCTACGAGAAGATCGCTTAGATTTAAGAAAGGGTCGCTTGGCTTTATCCATGGTTTGTTTAGTTTATTCCTTATATTCTACATATTATATCCAATATCCTATTTTGGTCGGATCTAAATGAAAATTCAGAATTCAGAAACAGGATTTGGTTTTTTATTTGTATTTCAATTTTTTTATTTTTTTTTTTGTTTATATATTTTATTTACATATATGTTCTATTCATTCTATAGAAAATAGACTCTATCTCTATAGAATATTATTTCTATGAATTATGAAATATCTTAATCGAAATAGATTATTTCTATCTATTTAGATCTATTAAATATAGAAATATTTTATATATTACTATTCTTTCGTAGTATTTATAAAAATACTACTTATTCTAACTAAGAATCTATTTTCTATAATAAAAAATCAAACAAATAAATAAAAAAAAAATAGATATTTTATAGAAAATAGATGTATAATATAGAAACAATGTATTGTATGTCCTTTAGTCCTCTTCCTTCGAAGAGTGATACACAGACGTTCGGTTCGATCTATTTCTTTATCTCTCCATGAATTGTATGTTTGTAACAATAGGAACAGAATTTTCTCAATTCCAATCGACTAGGCCTATTGTGTTGATTCTTTTGAGTAATATATCTGGAAATGCCCCTTGATTCCTTAGTAACACTCTTTCGGACACAACTGGTACATTCCAAAATAACTCTTACTCGAGCATCTTTACCCTTGGCCATGAACCCCCTTTTATTCTTGATTCAAGGAACTATTCCATTTTCAACCCGAAGATAAAGGAAAAAACAAAAATGGAAATTGCTAACTCGAAATACAATTAAAAAAATTTCGTTGCAATCTAGTTCTAGGAAATAGAATAGATAATATGTAATCCAAAAACTTCAACTAGATTTCGAATCCCAGTACAGTATTTCATTTACTTGTATGATACTCTTGTCTTGCCCTAGACCCACATTTTCATTTGCGTTCTCTCTCTTATTTATT